ATTTTGAATTTCGAATCGTATTCCCACGAAAAGGAGAATATTAAAGTTAAAAAACCACCTAATCATTCGAATCTTTGTTGCGGAGTCGATAAATAATACGCCCTCTGCTTGAATCATAACGACTTACTTCAATTTTGACTCTATCTCCTGGCAGTATCCGTATAAAACTACGTCGGATCTTTCCTGAAACATAACCTAAAATAAGATCCTCATTATCTAAACGAACCCGGAACATACCATTGGGAAGCGATTCAGTAATTAAACCCTCATGAATCCATTTTTGTTCTTTCATTCCGGGTAAAACCTCCTTAAAGTATTAACTAATGTAGGAGGAACAAGATTATACACTTCGCATTTTTTTTTAGTTTTTTTTTCACAACAAATAGGAAGTCTCGTATCCAATGCGGATATAAGAAGTATTACCATATATAACACAAGATTTCTCCGCCTATTCCTTTTAGTCGAGCCTCTCGGCCTGTCATTATACCTTGAGAAGTGGAAAGAATTACAATTCCCATTCCGCCTAAAATTCTAGGAATTCTTTGATAGTTAGAATAGATTAGTAAACCAGGCCGGCTGATCCGTTTTAAATTTAAAAGATTTCTATAGGGCCCTTTTCTATTTCGTTTATGTCGCAGGGTTGAAACCAAAAAATATTTGTCGCTTTCTCGATGTTTCCTCACATTTTCGATAAAACCTTCTCGTAAAAGTATTTTAACAATGTTTTCGGTGATATTAGCATATGCTATTCGAAGGACTCTTTTTCTATCCATATCAGCATTGCGTATAGAGGTTAATATGTCAGCAATAGTGTCCTTACTCATAATGGAGTAAAATTTTTGTTGCCCAAAAATTTTGATATAATCAACATGTTTTTTGCTTTTTTTTACTTATTTTATTTGTTTATGAATAAAAATGATATTATTAAATTAAAGGTATATGCGTAAAACACAATCTACTAAATGAATTTGAATCTATTTCTTTCTAATACCCTACTATAACTATATCATAGTCTCATCTTATATTTTAAGACTATTATAATACCTCGGGCGCCAATGAGACTATTTTAGTAAAATTTAAATGCCTCAATTCCCGGGCGATCGCACCAAAAACGCGAGTTCCTTTAGGATTTCCTTCTTGATCAATGACAACTGCGGCATTGTCATCATATCGTATTAGCATATCGTTGTCACGTTTCAGTTCCTTACGGGTACGTACAATTACAGCTCTGACCACTTCTGATCTTTCTAGGGGCATATTTGGTACTGCTTCTTTAATCACAGCAACAATAACGTCACCAATATAAGCATATCGACGATTACTAGCTCCTATGATTCGAATACACATCAATTCTCGAGCCCCGCTGTTATCTGCTACATTCAAATGTGTCTGAGGTTGAATCATTTTTTTATTTGTTGTTTCAATGCAAAAAAAAAAGAAAGAAATATTCTTTGTCAAAAGAAAAAAAAAAGAAACCTTGCCTTTTTCATTCCCAGGCTCTATTTTCTTTAGTTCTACATTACTTATACCAAAATAATAAATTGAGTTTTGATAGGCATTTTGGACGCTGCTATTGAAATTGCTTTTCTGGCTATATTTTCTGCGACTCCGCCCATTTCATAAAGTATTCGACCTGGTTTAACAACAGCTACCCAATATTCAGGAGAGCCCTTACCCGAACCCATACGTGTTTCTGTGGGTCTTACTGTAACCGGTTTGTCGGGAAATATACGTACCCATATTTTTCCATCACGACGTGCATTTCGTGTCATTGCCCGGCGCCCTGCTTCTATTTGCCTAGATGTGATCCAAGCGGGTTCAAGCGCTTGAAGAGCATATTTACCGAAACTAATATGGTTACCTCGATAAGACATTCCCTTCATTCGTCCTCTATGTTGTTTACGGAATCTGGTTCTTTTGGGGTTATAGTTGATGGTTGTTTCTGAATTCCATCTCTACTACAGAACCGGACGTGAGAGTTTCGTCTCATCCAGCTCCTCACGAATAAAAGTATTCAAAATATTTAATTTGAATTGAAATATGTTTAATGAATAATAGATGAAATTGCGAGATTCTTTGATATTTCATCTAATCTATTAGTCATTTGTATATACCTTTTATCGTATCGGATTGCCCTAAATCCAAAATTTAGCAATCCAAAAAATAACGTTTTCGCGGGCGAATATTTACTCTAATATCTATTTCAGTTGTAAGGTTAGTTCATTACGTCTCAGATCAGAATAGATAAATTATTTCTCAGTTCCTTTCGCCATCCCAACCAATGAATTGTTAGGCTTTGGTTTCAATAAAATCTTCTGCATTCATGGGTTCCATCGTTCCCATCGCTTCTTGTTTAATGGTTAGGTCTTAATTCTACAACGGAGCTCTTAATTCAATTTGTTCTTGAGTCAATTTTCTTAGTCTTTATTGGCTCAGGGCTCTTGGTTTTTTTGTTCTATATCTATCATTTAATTATGTATGAATCAGTATTGATGCTTTA